GAATTCATTAGAGGAATATTTCCAATAAATACGGTTTGTTCTTGCATATCTCTACCGGTTTTCCAAATTAATCCCGCGGATACATATAATTCAGAAGAGTATGTGAGTGATTCATACACAGCATCTCTTTCTTTTATCAAGGGCTCTGCCAATTGATATGTTGGCACAAATAATTGAAATTCAATTTCTTGGTCTGTATCTTCAATTTTTGGAAACTTATGAAGTTCTTCCATCAAGCCTTGATCAATGAACCTACAAAATCCGTCAAATTGTATCTGACTAAACCCTGGTATTGTATACATTCCCTCATTTCCATCCCGGAACATCTTAAGTTTTCCGTTTATCGAAAAAATCCAACTATTGGCTCACTCTTCGTTGAACCATATAGATTGATCTAGCAACGACGGAATGTATATTTTGCTCATTTGAACAACATGAAATTTTATCCAACCCCATATACATATATATATGTACTAAATACGTATGAACGGAGGAATAAAAAAAAATGTGACTCAAATTCGAATTTGCGACAGATACAAATGGAAATGAATTGATAAAACATTCCTGGAAACATAATTCTGCCACTTAGACTTATGGAGTCTTGTATAGAATATCAAAATAGATCCAATTTCTACCTTATGATATTACGATCAGATTGGGTACCATAAATGGATTCGGAATTGAATCTGTTCTCTATGAGTGAGATAAAGACAGAATAATCAGGAACCGTCTAGAGTTGACTTTGATTTTAGCACTTAATTTATTTCATCGATTCCGTTATTCAAAAAATGATTCGCAGAGAGAAAAGATATTTCTACCCATTTGTTAATTAGTAGAATACGATTGAAGTGCGTAAGAGAAGTCATATTTATTAAGTACATGCAGATATAACTATCTAGCTATCCGTATATCCCATCTTTTATCGAAGTTCCCTTGAGGCAACATAGGTCGTGCTATATCCAAATTTCGATTTTATATTCAATATATTCAATGAAAAATGCAAGCACGACGATTTCCTAATAGGAATATGTAGATAAGATACCTGACTAGGTATCCGTGTAAGAATTTCTGTTCTGGGGTTTACATATACACATAATTGTTGTTATAATTGAAATTGAAAAGGATTCATTATGGAAAAGAATTGAGACTGATTAGTCGTATATCAATTTGATCTCCTTATGTCATTAAGGAAACCAAATTGGAGATCAAAATCCAAGAACCATTCATGAATTCACAGTCATTAATGCTTCCAATTTGCTCTGAATTTTGGATTCTGTGACTGGAAATCCATTTTGATCTTTCAATAGAAAAAAAGGGGAAAGCTTTTATTTAGGTGTTGTGTGTTTTGAAATACAATCAATCTAAGAGAACAACAGGATCCAATCAAAAAAAAGAAATGGTTCAGCAATTCCCCAGAATATTTCCATCTATATCTATTTTGTATCGTTTTGGCGGCATGGCCGAGTGGTAAGGCGGGGGACTGCAAATCCTTTCTCCCCAGTTCAAATCCGGGTGTCGCCTGATTAACAAAAGACTCGGAATTTCTTACCCTACTAAACTAATAGAACTCACAAAATTCTTGCCTGGCAGAAGCAGAGGTAAGGGGCGGGGACTGTCGATACCCAATTTTAAGAATCGGGGGGTTGACTTTCAATTATTTCTTCAAAAATCGGGGTGTGACCCAAACCTGTACCATACCAATATGAATTACCAATATAAATAAAGAAATACTCACTTAATTACGGATTCCTGATGCGTTCAGGCCATTGATTTGATTTATCAATCGAATCAAATCCATAGTAAGATTCAATTGTGAGATTCAGAACTACGAAAGTCAGGGACCGTAAATCCGTGTATCCAAAGGAAGGTTCCTAAGAGACTGTAAATCCTTGCTCCTAGGATCCAAGAAGGGGTTATAGGAAGGACTATAAATACTTCCTAATTACCTTACCCTACTAGTGTTTACTGACTGAGTCTTGAAGTAGATTGGGTAGGCTGGTGGGGAATCCAATTAGGAGTTGTGGAAAGAACTGAAGATACTTTGTATCCATACAAACTCATGAGAGTCTCTGAGTGCTCAGGTTTTCAATTAATATTGTATGGGTGATTGGCTTTTATAGAATAAAAGTGGAAAAAAGTGCTTTCGTTGGGGTAACCCCGCCAAGAATGTAATAGGGTGTCTTCAAATTGTTTCACATTTCACAGAAGTAGAGACAGTAAGGCTTAGATGGGAAATTAGGAGTATGTGATAGATAGTTATATATCTTGATGGTATATTTTTTTTTCTGCTTTTTGTTTATGAAAGGCAACAATAGGTCTTACTATTCCTACATATTATTCCATTAGTCACATTCCCTTGAGACTTCCAAGGGGCAACTGTGTATCTTGCTTGTACTTAGTGCTTTCCGATTCCACCAGAAATCATATAGGGACTTGTTACGGGTGTATTCATTGGATTGGTTCATCAAAAACGTTAGGTCAAAATCCCATTTTGACTCTG